AATGCGAGATCTAAAAACATATTTATCTGTGGCACCAGTACTAAGTACTATATGGTTCGCATCTTTAGCAGGTCTATTAATAGAGATCAATCGTTTATTCCCAGATGCGCTAACATTTCCATTTTTTTAATTCTAGTGATTGACGTGGGAGAGGTTGAGTAAGATTAGAGATACACTAAAATTTCCTGAACTACATCTCACCCTCCCTCTTTTTTTCTTTTCTCTTTTTTCCCTTTTTAGAATTCTAAGAAAGGGATGAAAGAGAAAGAATAAAAGTGGATTCAATTGCAGATAAAATCAAAATAGGGTTTAAGATTGGAATCCTCTTAATAATAGAGTGAAAGTGGCATACAAGACCCTTAACTAAAATGTAATGGAATACCACTAGAAATAGAGTTAATTGTATTATTTATTAATTATACAACCTATTGATTTGCAACGAAATCTTTCCTAATTTTTTCCTTTTTTCTTTAGATAAAAAAAGAGAAGAGTTGAGTCAATCAAAAATACAAGAGGAGTTTCATGGCCAAGAGCAAAGATGTACGAGTAAAGATTATTTTGGAATGTATCAGTTGTGTTCGAAACAGTGTTAATAAAGACTCAAGGGGCATTTCCCGGTATATTACGCAAAAGAATCGATCCAATACACCTAGTCGATTGGAATTGAGAAAATTCTGCCCCTGCTGTTACAAACATACAATTCATGGGGAGATAAAAAAATAAATAGATAGAATAAAAAACTCGTCTGTCACCCCCTATTCCAAGGAACGGTAAAAATGACATATTATAATATATAAAATAAATTCTAATAAAGACACCAAACCCTATATTTTGAATTCGAATTCATTTTTTTTTTAATCCGACCAAAATAGGATTTCGGGAGAAGGAATAAACAAACCATGGATAAACCCAAGCGACCCTTTCTTAAATCGAAGCGATCTTTTCGTAGGCGTTTGCCCCCGATCCAATCGGGGGATCGAATTGATTATAGAAACATCAGTTTAATTAGTCGATTTATTAGTGAACAAGGAAAAATATTATCAAGACGGGTAAATAAATTGACCTTGAAACAACAACGCTTAATTACTAGTGCTATAAAACAAGCTCGTATTTTATCTTCGTTACCCTTTCTTAATAATGAGAAACAATTGGAAAGAACTGAGTCGACTGCTCAAACAATAGGTTTTAGAACCAGAAATAAATAGGCTTAGCTTACTTTTCAATTGAATCAAATCAAAATTCCAATTAGAACTAAAAATAGGTTGGTGTTTTTGCGATAATCTAAATTGGATTCTTGTGTCAGAATAAAAAAAAAAAGAATCGGGAAAGAAGAAATCTTTTTTTATTGAATTCCTTTGTTCATTTTGACAACTTTATCTTAATCTTATCCTGTTTTATCATACTATTTTCTACTCTACCTTCCCGGAGTTCAGTCTCCGGGGACTTCAACTCAAATTACTCCAATGGATCCAAGATTTCATTGGAAATCATATAAAGACAATTCCTATTTAATATAGCTATTTGTGCAAGTATTTTACGATTTAGAAGCAATTGACTTTTGTACAGATCATTTATTAGTCTACTATAACTTAAGGATACCCCTTTCTCACGAATTACTGCATTTATCCGAGTAATCCACAAACGACGAAAGTCTCTCTTTTTCTTATCTCTATCGCGATGAGCCGAAATTAAAGCTCGTATTTTCTGTTGAATAATAGTTCGAGTAAGTCTTGAATGAGCCCCCCGAAAACTGGATGCAAATAAACGCATTTTTGTTCTACGTCTTCGAGCTATATATCCTCGTCTAATTCTAGTCATTGAATAAATGAAACTTTGATGAATAACTAATTGAGTTCCTGTCTTTCAGTTATTCTTTTTCCCCTTACTTTATTATTAATAACAAAACTGATTCTTCGGATGTATAAAATAAAAATTCCAATGACTTTTGCTACTATAACCTTCCCAACCACAATTTTTTCTTATTTCGAAGTGAACTGTATAGAAATAAGAAATTTTTATTGATATCTAGTATCAATAACATAGATTAGATCTATATAGAATAGATAAATAGAAATGGATTAAAGAATAGAGTGGTTCCATCGTTTCTATGGTGACTTCTTAAACGGTGAGGTCCTCTCTATACACCGGAGCTTCTTCCTTCGTTTAATGAATCTTATTTTTATTGGTAACTTGTACAGTTCACACCTTTGTGTGGCTCTACCTATGCATTATCCAGTAATAGGTCTTTCACAATGAGATCTACCTATATAGTAACGGTATTTAATTCTGAAGGTTAGCTAGGTAGCTGATCCTGTTAGGCCGTTCTTGCAAGCATAATATTTCATTTTTAAAATGAAATAAGATTTCCCCGCTTAATGAATAACCTTTTGTTACCAATGGGGAATTGCTTCTCAGCTTAAATTAAGGTGATTGGATTTGCACCAACGGAAACCATAAATTTCATACGCAATACGGGGATATAATATATTTTAGCCAGTGAATGGAAAATTAATTTTTGTATCCTCTTTATTTATTTGTACTGATCATTCAGACAGATTAATACTGGTTGTTATTGGTTCCTTTCTTTTTGTTCCAGTCCATGATCTGAACGAGTCGCACATACACCCTAGTACATGTTCCTCGGCGCTGAGGACACCCCTTAAGGGCGGGGGATTTCGTAACATTTCGGATTGGCTGTCTTGTGTTTCTAATAAGTTGTTTAATAGTTGGCATGCTGAATGATATACAGACTGAGCTGGTTTAGATCGTTCCTAACCGGATGCTTATGCTTATGAATTTCTTCTATTTAATTAATTTAATTAATTAATATTAATAATAGAATAGTAATATAGTAAATGGGGTAAGACGATAAAGAAAATCTCAATCCAATCGAGAATTTATGTGAAATCCTTGATATTTTCAGTCAACTGCTACAAGATCTACAATTCCGTGAGCTTGGGCTTCTGTTGCTGACATAAAAACATCCCTTTCCATGTCCTCGGATACAACCCAAAAAGATTTACCTGTTCTTTGGACATAAACCATTGTGATGGTTTCGCGCAAGTTCAGTAGTTCTTCCGCTTCCAGGATAAATTCTCCCGTTTGTGACTCATAAAAAGAACTCGCAGGTTGATGTATCATTACCCTGATGATATAAGATACAAAGGGGTTCTACTAGCTCGCGGAATGAGAAAGAGACTAACACAAGAAAAAGATAGAACTGTACAAGCATCTTTTGGATATTGCATACGGCTCAAGAATGGAATTTCCTACCGAAAATAAAATAGGATTTATCAGACCCAGATCGATAAATGATCCAATTACCACCCTTCCTTTTGGAGGAGTTCAAAATACTATGATGGTTCCGTTGCTTTCTATATTTATATTAGAATTTATATTTAGTCCGTCTGTGATTCAGCAATCCCAAAGTTTCTTTTTGATCCGAGCAAATACGGAAAAGTGGTTCATAACATAAATATTATATTATTAAGATGAAAAAAGTTTGTGACACTGAAATTCCGATAGATAAAATCGGAAATACCTTAGTATTTCATACTACTCTTTCGATACATAATTGAATGTTTTGAGAAAATAATTTTCTCATATCGAATTCGAAGTGCCATGCTATTATTACTCAAGATTCTTATTTCATATGGCGAAGGCATAGGCTTCTTTTTTCTCTCAAATAAAAACTCATTGGCGCCAAGCGTGAGGGAATGCTAGACGTTTGGTAATTGCTCCCCCAACCAGGACAAAAGATCCCATTGAAGCGGCTAATCCCATGCATATTGTATGTACGTCTGGTGGCACAAATTGTATGGTATCATAAACTGCTATTCCGGGTATTACCCATCCACCGGGAGAGTTTATAAACACATAAAGCTCTCTGTTACGGTCCTCTATAGTGAGATAGACCAGAAGACCAATAAGTTGATTCGAGACCTCATTATCAACCTCTTGGCCTAAAAAAAGTAATCTTTCTCGATAAAGTCGGTTGATTAGGATAAAATTGTATCCCCTAGGAACCGTACACGCACCTTTTGATGCATACGGGTCAAAAGAACCGTGAAAAAAAAAAAGACTCAATGTATAGATTACGTTTACTGTTCTTTTTTTTTTTCAAAATAACAATCTTTTTTAAGAAAGAAAAGGTTGTGAACCTTTCACTCTAATACTAATATATATATAAAGGATTCATTAAATCCGTTGAATTTACTTCTCATTGATTTATTGTTTCATCGGGATCCACTCCTCATCACGATGTCATTTTCTTGTTCCTGAATGGGCCTATTGAATTTTTTTAGGTTTATGCTCTACTCCAGGTAAAAAAAGATAGGTCCGATTTTGGTTTGCGCATATAGGACAAATTCGCTATTACCACGTCTTTGTTGCTACTCATTCAATTTATCCTGTTTTATTTAATGGATTAATATGGATTAACAGAGATCATTCCTTTTTTTTCGTATATTATATATAGTAGAAATAAAATAATTTAGAACGAGGTATCACTAATCAATAAACTAGTCAAATATATACTATGGTAATAAAGAAAAAGATAATTAGAAATAGAAGCCGCAATCATCGGTATATTACTAAGTTGGGTTTTTCTAAACAGAGCCTTTAGAATTTGATTGGTACAACCAAGTCAACCATAAATTTATCTAATTGATAATATTAATCTAGATTCCCCTAAAATGGATCTAATTTCATTTCACGCTCCAAATTATTGATAATTCAATCAATCTTTCTTGGGCGAATAAGAGAATATCTCGATCGGGGGAGAGAATGGGGAAATACCATATGACCCAATATATCTGACAAGTCGCACTATATGTCAACCCAGGATGCGTCTTCCTCTCCAGGACTTCGAAAAGGTACTTTTGGAACACCAATAGGCATTAAATGAAAAAAAAAATGAAGTACTCTATTTTACTTTGATGTGGAAACGTAATAGTGGGTTTATTTTATTAGCCTCATAATAGAATAGTGGTCTTTAGCATCTGATATTTTATCTTTTTATCTTATAGATTGGATAAGTTCCTTCATAACGGAAGTCGGAATGACTAACTCAAAATTATTACAAATACACTCGTGGAATGATGAACAAGTAGGGATCCATTTGCTCCTAGAAAATAGGGTAAACCACCCATTGCATATTGATACTTATCGGGTATAGAATAGATCTGCTTCTCTTTGTTCCTACAAACAGAATTGTTCCATTATTCCCAATAGAATCGAACAAATAGGAATACGATAATTCACAGAAAGGGGGGTCCCTAGCATCCATTTTTCCAATGCAATAAAGTTACATAGTGTCTATTTTTCTTTCAGAAAGGGGTATTTACATGGGTTTGCCTTGGTATCGTGTTCATACTGTTGTATTAAATGATCCTGGTCGGTTGCTTGCTGTCCATATAATGCATACAGCTCTGGTTGCTGGTTGGGCCGGTTCAATGGCTTTATATGAATTAGCAGTTTTTGATCCCTCTGACCCCGTTCTTGATCCAATGTGGAGACAAGGTATGTTTGTTATACCCTTCATGACTCGTTTAGGAATAACCAATTCATGGGGCGGTTGGAGTATTACAGGAGGAACTGTAACAAATCCGGGTATTTGGACTTATGAAGGAGTCGCTACGGCACATATTCTGTTTTCGGGCTTGTGCTTCCTGGCCGCTATTTGGCATTGGGTATATTGGGATCTAGAAATCTTTTCTGATGAACGTACAGGAAAACCCTCTTTGGATTTGCCCAAGATCTTTGGAATTCATTTATTTCTTTCAGGAGTAGCGTGCTTTGGTTTTGGCGTCTTTCATGTAACCGGTTTGTATGGTCCTGGAATATGGGTGTCTGATCCTTATGGACTAACTGGAAAAGTACAATCTGTAAACCCAGCCTGGGGCGTGGAAGGTTTTGATCCTTTTGTTCCGGGAGGAATAGCCTCGCATCATATTGCAGCAGGGACGCTGGGTATATTAGCGGGCCTATTCCATCTTAGTGTCCGTCCGCCCCAACGTCTATACAAAGGATTACGTATGGGTAATATTGAAACCGTCCTTTCCAGTAGTATCGCTGCTGTCTTTTTTGCTGCTTTTGTTGTTGCAGGAACTATGTGGTATGGTTCCGCAACTACCCCAATCGAATTATTTGGCCCTACTCGTTATCAATGGGATCAGGGATACTTCCAGCAAGAAATATATCGAAGAGTCAGTGCTGGGCTAGCCGAAAATCAAAGTTTAACAGAAGCTTGGTCTAAAATTCCTGAAAAATTAGCTTTTTATGATTACATCGGCAATAATCCGGCAAAAGGGGGATTATTCAGAGCGGGTTCAATGGACAGCGGGGATGGAATAGCTGTTGGGTGGTTAGGGCACCCCGTCTTTAGAGATAAAGAAGGGCGTGAACTTTTTGTCCGTCGTATGCCTACTTTTTTTGAAACATTTCCGGTTGTTTTGGTAGATGGAGACGGAATTGTGAGAGCCGACGTTCCTTTTAGAAGGGCAGAATCGAAGTACAGTGTTGAACAAGTAGGTGTAACTGTTGAGTTCTACGGCGGCGAACTTAACGGAGTCAGTTACAGCGACCCCGCTACTGTGAAAAAATATGCTAGACGTGCTCAATTAGGGGAAATTTTTGAATTAGATCGTGCTACTTTGAAATCCGATGGTGTTTTTCGTAGCAGTCCAAGAGGTTGGTTTACTTTTGGACATGCGTCGTTTGCTTTGCTCTTCTTCTTCGGACACATTTGGCATGGTGCTAGAACCCTGTTTAGAGATGTTTTTGCGGGTATTGATCCAGATTTGGATTCTCAAGTAGAGTTTGGCGCATTCCAAAAACTTGGAGATCCAACTACCAGAAAACAAGCTGTCTGATACAACATTCCTGGCGTATCTTTTGCTTCTTTAAATTTCTTTATTTATTTTAGAGAAATCCTAATTTGAATCATTACCATTTCTTTGACTCTTGTTTTTCCTTATCCGGAAGATGATTCAAAATAAGCAGGTATGGAAGTTATAATTGTAAACTACGATCGAACCTATGGAAGCATTGGTTTATACATTCCTCTTAGTATCGACTCTAGGGATAATCTTTTTCGCTATCTTTTTTCGAGAACCGCCGAAAATTCAAACTAAGAAATGATTTTTCCTTATCTCAATCTCAAGTGAAGTAATGAGCCTCCCAAAATGGGAGGCTCATTACTTCAACTAGTCTCCGTGTTCCTCGAATGGATCTCTTAGTTGTTGAGCGGGTTGCCCAAAAGCGGTATATAAGGCGTACCCAGTAAAACTTACAAGTAAACCAGATACAGAGATGGCGACTAGGGTTGCTGTTTCCATTATTATAGAATTTCAAGATCATAATGAATCTGTGATAAGATCGTTCGTTTATTTACAACAGAATAGCATACAAAGTCAACAGATCTCAATTACTACAATAATATTTATGGCTACACAAACCGTTGAGGAGAGTTCAAAAGCACGTCCAAAACAAACAGGTCTA